TCTTATTTTTTATTTATTTAGTATTTCATCAAAATTGAAATAAAAATAAATAAAACTACAAAAAGTAACTACTATTATACTATTAATTACTAATTATATAGTATATATAATTAGTATATATATAGAAACAGTAATATATATATGTAAACTAAGAATAGGATTTTTTAACGAATGGAATTAAGAAGGACAAGATCGACACAAGAAAAGGAATTTTAGACATCCTTTTCTTGTGTCGAAGACTCGCAAGACAAATAATACTCCTTATAGTCCCTAAAATTTGTTGTTTCGCCGATTTATAGTTCCTTTTTTTCTGCGCTTGCTTTCCTTATCTTATTTTAGTATCTAGTCCAATTTTTCCATTCTAATACAAAAAACTCTTGATTATTAATACATTCTATCAATTTTAATTGGTCACTAACGACAAAGTTACATCACACCCCCTCCCATTTTTCAATACAAATTTGTATTGAAAAATAAAGAAAAGGGGATAAAGTGAACTCTTCATACATACTAGGATTAGGACTATCAGACAAGTAATTCCTGACACCTGGTCGAAAAGGAATAGAAAGTCTAAAGAGAGGCAAAAAGGCTTTTGAGAATTTTTTTGGTTCTTTTTTACGAATTTTATAAAGCTAAATAGACAGATCTAAAAATTCATTTCGGATAATTGAACCTTCTCAAACTGTTTCTTTTTAAGAACCAAAAAGATTTGTGCCAAAACAACCGATCCTAAGAAGAACAAAAGGCCTTGGACACGTAATGGATCTTGAAGTACTATTTCCGCATCCCCCTGACCAAATCCACCCACATTAGGATTACTCGTTAATGGTTGATCGAGTTTAATGGATTCGCCCTCTGAAACAAGAAGTTCTAGGCCTCGCGGGATAATATCAATTACTTGGCGTTCATTCGATGCATCCACTATGGTTATTTCGTATCCCCCTTTTTCTTTTCGTAAAATTTTGCTTATTATCCCCCCTGCCGTAGCATTATAAACTGTATTGTTACTTTTGCTACCATCAGGATAAATCTGACCCCTTCCCCTGTTTCCACCTACGTATATAGGATATTTTAAGAAGTGAACATCTTTATTAGTAGCAGGGTCTGGGGCAAGAATAGGAAAGGTTATTTCACTATATTTTTGACCAGGAACAGGACCTATCACAAGAATATTTTTTTTATTGGGGCGATAATTTTGAAAAGACAGGTTTCCTATCTTTTCTTTCATCTCGGGTGAAATACGATCGGGAGGGGCTAATTCAAACCCCTCCGGTAAAATAAGAACAGCTCCCACATTCAAAGCTCCTTTTTTACCATTAGCTAGAACTTGTTTTAGCTGCATATCATAAGGAATTTTAACAACTGCTTCAAATACAGTATCAGGAAGTACCGCTTGTGGAACCTCAATATCCACGGGCTTACTAGCTAAATGGCAATTGGCACATACAATACGCCCAGTTGCCTCTCGTGGATTTTCATAATTCTGCTGGGCAAAAATTGGATATGCACTTGAAATGGATGCCCAACTTATTATATATATCATGAGTGAGACAGATATGGAGCGAGTAATCTCTTCCCTTATCCAAGAAAAGGTATTTCTAGTTTGCATGGTCCAATCATTTATCCCGAAAATTTCTACAATAAAGTTAGGTAGGTCGATAATATACTTCCCTAGCCACAATTCTGCTATTTACATTTACTGAAAAAAGAAAATTTTTTTGTTGAAATATACAAGGAATCCTTCATGGGTAAAAAATAGTAAAGTAAATACGACTTTGATTTGGTTATGATGTATAAGGTAAGAAAGATTAGAATTGGATCCGTGAATCTTTTTTTAGTCATTTATTGCATGATAAATCACTACAAGTGACGGAGATACACGATTTAAATAACGAAAGATCCAATATTTAAAAATTGTATCAAGAATGACTGGAAAGGTAGAAACTAGACCAGATAAAATTTGCTCATAATGAGCAAACCCAAAATCTTTGTAAATATAACCAATCATTAGTTCCCAACCGTGAGGCGAATGGAATCCGATACATAAATCAGTTAATAAAAGAATAGAAAAAGCTTTAATTGTATCACTTAAATTATATAGAAATTCTTGAACCCAAGAATTCAGAATAAAAAGCTTTTCCTTACCCCAAAAGGAATAACCACTTAGAATAACGAAAGATATTAGATTTGTCGAGAAGTGCAAGATTGTATGGATACGATACTCATTGTGTATCTTGATGAATTGGATTGTTTCTTTGTGGATTCCTAGACGAAATTGTTGTAAATTGGTTTCTGGGTATTCCTTTATCATTTCATCCAGCTGGAATAGTTCTTCTAATTGTATGAATTTTTCTAGAACACTTTTTTCTTGAATATCATTCAAAAAAGTTTCGCATTGTCTAGTATTCCACCAATTAGTAATCCAAGTTTTCAAACTTTTATTACAGCAGAGAGAGATCAACCAGGGCAAAAAGACTATAGATGTAAAATAAAAAAAAGGAATGAATGCTTTCTTTTTTGCCATTTTGAATCTGTGAATTGTTAATGAACCTACCGCATTTGTTGATTCTATTAGATCTACTATTTCTATCGAGCATGAGTTTCTATTCTAATTCGAATAGAATGTATTGAGCCTATCATCCCTTTTATCTTTTTTTTTTGATTCAATACTTAGTCTTTGCTTTGAATCTAGAAAGAATAAAGAAATAGACTCAAAATACACTTCCAATTTGAATAAAAAAAAAATGGGATTTCCAGGATGTTATTCCCCCTAATACTAAAAGAACTTTTTCAAAGAAAAAATATGATTCTATTTTCGAGACGAATAAACTCGCTTTCTTTTCGATCAAATATATAAAAAAACGAGCATAAAAGAATAGATTAATGTTCAATTGAAAAAAAAAGAAATAAATTCTTTAGTTTTTTCTTCCTACTGCCAAAGCATTGAGTATTTCAATTTCAAAATACTTCAATTGGTACACGCAAGAAGTAAGCCAATTCAGCAGCTTTTTGCTCAATTTCTCGTGTAGTAAAATTCTCATCAGTACGAATTAAAGGAATAGCCCCTTGACCTCGAATTTCCATATAAAGGACACGCCGAGCAGAAATACCCTCTTTAACTTCTATTCTGATGGACTGAATATCTTTCATAAGGAATCGTAAAAAGATGCGACGGCTTTTTCCAGGAAATCCCCAACGAAAAATACGCACTATCCCTTCTTTTCGGTCGAAAAGATCATAACCACTACCCACATTCCACAAAATAGTGCACCACAAATAGCAACTAATAAAGAGACCTGCGATCCCATAGAAAGACATCACAATCCCTTGTGGAAAAAAAATGATTTGCTGAGACGCCAATAACGATATAAAATTTCTACCAAGATAACTGGAAGTTCCAACCAATAAGAATCCCGATGAACCTAAAAATAGGATAAAGGCCCAGCAGAAATTACTTGTTTTTCGAGACCCCGTTATAAATTCTATCCATAGAGATTCTGATCGCCAACTCATATATATTAGATCCAGTTATACAATTTTTTGGAATTGAGAAAATATGACTTTCCTTTTTTTGTTTTCAAAGTAACTCTCATCAACTATTTTGGTGTGAACCTTTACCTTAGGAGTAATTCATAGAATTGTTTCTATCTAAAATAATAACATCTCCTTCCTTTATATGATCTCCTATATACATACAAATAAATACATTGACTTGAATTTCATACAGCGGCCCGATGATGATCCATTTTTCAAAAGAGCGAAAATTTAGTTACCCATATAATACGTTTACACATGCATAAAAGCTTTTTTTAGTTATGTTTGTAGGAATCTATGTCTTATAACAATATTCTACCTAATGGGTCTTATCGAATCGAAGTTTTTAAAATAAAGATACGATTCGGTCTCATCCGATCTAAAAGATCTTATTTTTTTGAATATGAAGAAATAAAGAAGCCATTGCAAGTGCCGGAAAGACTAGGCCTACTAAAGGCACAAAAATAGAGGGTAAGTTATTGAAAGTTGTCATAAAATGGGGTACCTCAATTTAATATTTGTACCTGTTATTGTTATATTCTGAATTCTAAAGATATCTTAGAATGTCTTGTATTTTTATTATTTCTATTATATATATTATATAATTATACTAAGTATCTTTAAGTAAATATATATCTAATACTAAATATACAACCTAATAGAAATATATAGAATAGAACCTACTAGAAATATAATAAAAAAATAGGTACAAGAAACGCCAAATTCAATATTCATCTTTCAAAATCAATTTGAACTTCCCGAAAGCAAAAATTCACTTTTTATCTTGTTGATAAAAGTTTACTGAGTAGTAAAGAATATCGAGAAAAATGATTCGAAAGAAAAGTGACTTTTTCAGGGTTTTCGTTTAATTCTGATAAACTAACTGTTCTATTTGATTTCATTTTTGTTCAAAGGAAAAAAAGCATGGAGCTGAAATAACTCATTCACAACACCTTTTAAAGGATTACGTGGTACAATTGCATCCAATAAGCCCTTACGTAATAAAGATTCAGCCGCTTGTGAACCTTCGGGCACGGCTTTTTTCAATGTTTGTTCAATTACTCTTTTACCCGCAAATGCAATATAGGCATAGGGTTCGGCAATGATAATATCCCCCAACATACCAAAACTTGCTGTCACCCCACCGGTAGTAGGAGATGTAAGAATTGATATATAGAATAACTTTTTACTTGATTGATAATCACATAAAACCGAAGAAATTTTAGCCATTTGCATCAAACTTAAACTTCCTTCTTGCATTCGTGCTCCTCCGGAAGAACACACTAAAATAAGAGGTAAACATTGATTGGTAGCATACTCGATCAAACGAGTGACTTTTTCGCCTACTACGGATCCCATACTACCCCCCATAAACTGAAAATCCATAACCCCAAGAGCTACCGGAATACCGTTTAGTTGACCTGTACCTGTTTGAATAGCGTCAGTCAACCCTGTCTTTTTTTGAG